AATGAATTGCCTGATAAAAAGGATTACCTTGATAGGGTAAATCATGAAATTTTATATTTCATTCATTATATTTAATAGAATTAAACTATTTCTAAAAGAATCAAAATCTTTTGTGCGTCATACACCAAAATATAAAAAGATAAGCTAATTAAGCTATTGGGTTCATACCCCACTTATAAAGGTTATAATCCTTTTCTTTTTAATTAAAAAAATTTCTAATAATATTTTTTTTATTACATTAATTTTTGGAACATTAGTTACTATTTCTTCAAACTCCTGATTAGGAGCTTGAATAGGATTAGAAATTAATTTATTATCATTTATCCCCCTAATAAATGATAATAAAAAAAATTTATTAACTTCTGAAAGTTCTTTAAAATATTTTTTAACTCAAGCTTTTGCTTCTTCAATTCTTTTATTTGCGATTATTATATTAATATTTATTTATAATAATAATTTTTTATTATTAAATAATTATAATGAAATTTTAATTTTATCAACTTTATTGTTAAAAAGTGGGGCCGCTCCATTTCATTTTTGATTTCCAGAAGTAATAGAGGGGCTATCCTGAATTAATGGTTTAATTTTAATAACTTGACAAAAAATTGCTCCTTTAATATTAATTTCTTATAATTTTATTTATAATTTTTTCATAATTTCTATTATTTTATCTATGCTAATTGGCTCATTAGGAGGATTAAACCAAACTTCTATTCGTAAATTAATAGCATTTTCTTCTATTAATCATTTAGGATGAATACTGCTAGCAATAATAAATAATGAAATATTATGAATAACTTATTTTTTAATATATTCTTTTTTATCTTTTTCAATTGTTTTAATATTTAATAATTTTAAATTATTTTATTTTAATCAAATTTTTAATATTACTTTAATAAATCCAGTTATAAAATTATTAATTTTCTTAAACTTACTATCTTTAGGAGGATTACCCCCATTTTTAGGATTTTTACCAAAATGATTAGTTATTCAAAATTTAACAAATATAAATCAATTCTTTATTCTAATTATTAGTGTATGTTTAACCTTAATTACTTTATTTTTTTATCTACGATTATCTTATAGTATTTTTATATTAAATTATCAAAAAAATTCTTGATTATTAAAAAATAATTACACTAATAAATTATCTTCTGTTAGTATTATTTTTAATTTTATTTCAATTAGAGGCCTAATTTTAATCTTTACAATTTATATAATTATATAAGAATTTAAGTTAAATAAACTAATAGCCTTCAAAGCTGAAAATATTTGTATTAATCTTTTAATTCTTAAGCTTTAATAAAATATTTATTCCTTTAGAATTGCAGTCTAATATCATCATTGACTATAAAGCCTGATTAAAGAGAATATTTCCCATAAATAAATTTACAATTTATTGCCTAAACTTCAGCCATTTAATCGCGACAATGATTATTTTCAACAAATCATAAGGATATTGGAACTTTATATTTTATTTTTGGAGCCTGAGCAGGTATAGTAGGTACTTCCTTAAGAATTTTAATTCGTGCTGAATTAGGACACCCAGGAGCATTTATTGGTGATGATCAAATTTATAATGTTATTGTAACAGCCCATGCTTTTATTATAATTTTTTTTATAGTTATACCTATTATAATTGGAGGATTTGGAAATTGATTAGTTCCTTTAATATTAGGAGCCCCCGATATAGCGTTCCCACGTATAAATAATATAAGATTTTGAATACTTCCTCCTTCTTTAACTCTATTAATTTCTAGAAGTATAGTAGAAAATGGAGCTGGAACAGGATGAACAGTATACCCCCCTCTTTCTTCTGGTATTGCTCATGCTGGGGCTTCTGTTGATTTAGCAATTTTTTCTTTACATTTAGCAGGAATTTCTTCTATTTTAGGAGCAGTAAATTTTATTACTACAGTTATTAATATACGATCCCCAGGAATTACTCTTGATCGAATACCCCTATTTGTTTGATCAGTAGTAATTACTGCTATTTTACTTTTATTATCATTACCTGTTTTAGCTGGAGCTATTACTATATTATTAACAGATCGAAACCTAAATACTTCCTTTTTTGACCCAGCTGGAGGAGGAGACCCAATTTTATATCAACACTTATTTTGATTTTTTGGTCATCCAGAAGTTTACATTTTAATTTTACCAGGATTTGGTATAATTTCTCATATTATTACTCAAGAAAGAGGAAAAAAGGAAACTTTTGGAAATTTAGGAATAATTTATGCAATATTAGCTATTGGTTTATTAGGATTTATTGTATGAGCTCATCATATATTTACAGTAGGAATAGACGTGGATACACGAGCTTATTTTACTTCTGCCACAATAATTATTGCTGTGCCTACAGGAATTAAAATTTTTAGTTGACTTGCAACTTTACATGGAACTCAATTAACTTATAGTCCAGCTATACTTTGATCTTTTGGATTTGTATTTTTATTTACAGTTGGAGGGTTAACCGGAGTTGTATTAGCTAACTCATCTATTGATATTGTTCTTCATGATACTTATTATGTAGTTGCTCATTTTCATTATGTTCTTTCTATAGGAGCTGTATTTGCAATTATAGCAGGATTTATCCATTGATATCCTTTATTAACAGGATTAACAATAAATCCTACATGACTAAAATATCAATTTGCAATAATATTTATTGGAGTAAATTTAACTTTTTTTCCTCAACATTTTTTAGGATTAGCAGGAATACCTCGACGATACTCAGATTTTCCAGATAGCTATTTAGCATGAAATATTGTATCTTCATTAGGAAGAACAATTTCTTTATTTGCTATTTTATACTTTTTATTTATTATTTGAGAAAGTATAATTACTCAACGAACACCAGCATTCCCTATACAATTATCTTCATCAATTGAATGATATCATACACTTCCTCCTGCAGAACATACTTATGCAGAATTACCATTATTAACTAATAATTTCTAATATGGCAGATTAGTGCAATGAATTTAAGCTTCATATATAAAGAATTTATCTTTTGTTAGAAAATGGCAACATGATCAAATTTAGGATTACAAGATAGTTCATCACCTTTAATAGAACAATTAAATTTTTTCCATGATCACACATTACTTATTTTAACAATAATCACTATTTTAGTCGGATACATTATAGGAATATTATTATTTAATAAATTAACTAATCGTTATTTATTACACGGTCAAACTATTGAAATCATTTGAACTGTATTGCCCGCAATTATTTTAATATTTATTGCTTTCCCATCATTACGATTATTATATTTAATAGATGAAATTAATACACCTTCAATTACTTTAAAATCAATTGGTCATCAATGATATTGAAGTTATGAATATTCTGATTTTTTAAATTTAGAATTTGATTCTTATATAATCCCAACAAATGAACTTGAACTAAATAGATTTCGTTTATTAGATGTAGATAACCGAGTTGTTTTACCAATAAATAACCAAATTCGAATTCTAGTAACAGCAACAGATGTTCTTCACTCATGAACTGTCCCATCTTTAGGGGTTAAGGTAGATGCCACTCCTGGACGATTAAATCAAATTAATTTTCTAATTAACCGACCAGGTTTATTTTTTGGACAATGCTCAGAAATTTGTGGAGCAAATCATAGATTTATACCTATTGTAATTGAAAGAATTCCAATAAATTATTTTATTAAATGAATTACTAATATAACTAATTCATTAGATGACTGAATGCAAGTAATGATCTCTTAAATCATATTATAGTAAATTAGCACTTACTTCTAATGAATAAAACTTAAAAAAAATTAGTTTTATAAAAACCTTAGTATGTCAAACTAAAAAAATTAGTTTAAATCTAATATTTTTTAATTCCACAAATAGCCCCAATTAATTGATTAATTTTATTTTTTATTTTTTCAATTACATTAGTAATTTTTAATATTTTAAATTACTTTTGTTTTCATTATACCCCAATAAAAACTTCTCAATCATTAAATATTAAATTTAATAAATTAAATTGAAAATGATAACAAATTTATTCTCTGTTTTTGACCCTTCTACAACTATTTTAAATCTTTCTTTAAATTGATTAAGAACTTTTATTGGATTATTATTAATCCCTGCTTCATTTTGATTGCTACCAAATCGATTTCAAATTATTTGAAATAACATTTTATTAACCTTACATAAAGAATTTAAAACATTATTAGGACCATCAGGCCATAATGGAAGAACTTTAATATTTATTTCTTTATTTTCATTAATTATATTTAATAATTTTTTAGGTTTATTTCCTTATATTTTTACTAGAACAAGTCATTTAACTTTGACTTTAACCTTAGCCTTCCCTTTATGATTAAGTTTTATATTATACGGATGAATTAATCATACCCAACACATATTTGCCCATTTAGTTCCCCAAGGAACTCCTCCCGTATTAATACCTTTTATAGTATGCATTGAAACTATTAGAAACGTAATTCGACCAGGAACTTTAGCTGTTCGATTAACAGCAAATATAATTGCCGGTCATTTATTATTAACATTATTAGGAAATACAGGACCAATAACAACTAATTATATTATTTTATCTTTAATTTTAACTACTCAAATTGCTTTATTAGTATTAGAATCCGCCGTTGCAATTATTCAGTCATATGTCTTTGCAGTTTTAAGAACTCTTTACTCAAGAGAAGTTAATTAATGTCAACACATGCCAATCATGCCTTTCACTTAGTAGATTATAGTCCTTGACCTTTAACAGGGGCAATTGGGGCTATAACTACAGTTTCTGGATTAGTTCAATGATTCCACCAATATACAATAACTTTATTTATTTTAGGAAATGTAATTACAATTTTAACAATATATCAATGATGACGAGATATCTCACGAGAAGGAACTTTTCAAGGGTTACATACTTTTCCAGTAACAATTGGATTACGTTGAGGGATAATCTTATTTATTGTATCTGAAGTATTTTTCTTTATTTCTTTTTTTTGAGCTTTTTTTCACAGAAGTTTATCCCCAACAATTGAATTAGGAATGACATGGCCTCCTGTAGGAATTATTGCTTTTAACCCATTTCAAATTCCTTTATTAAATACAGCTATTTTATTAGCTTCTGGAGTAACAGTAACTTGAGCCCACCATGCTTTAATAGAAAGTAATCATTCCCAAGCAACTCAAGGATTATTCTTTACTATTATTTTAGGAATTTATTTTTCTATTTTACAGGCTTATGAATATATTGAAGCCCCTTTTACAATTGCTGATGCAGTATATGGATCAACTTTTTATATAGCAACAGGTTTCCACGGGTTACATGTATTAATTGGAACAACATTTTTATTAATTTGTTTTCTTCGACATATTAATTTTCATTTTTCAAAAAATCACCACTTTGGATTCGAAGCTGCCGCTTGATATTGACATTTTGTTGATGTAGTATGATTATTTTTATATATTTCTATTTACTGATGAGGTAGATATTTATAAAGTATATATTTGTATATGTGACTTCCAATCACAAGGACTAAATAATTTTAGTATAAATAATATTAATATTATCAATTATAACAACTATTATTTTTATTATTACTATTGTAGTAATAATTTTAGCTACATTATTATCAAAAAAAACTTTATTAGACCGAGAAAAATGCTCTCCATTTGAATGTGGATTTGACCCAATAAACTCTTCTCGACTACCTTTTTCTTTACGATTTTTTTTAATTGCAATTATTTTCTTAATTTTTGATGTTGAAATTGCTCTATTATTACCCATAGTAATAATTATTAAATCTTCACATTTAATAAATTGAACAATTACTAGTTTCTTTTTTATTTTTATTTTATTAATTGGTTTATATCACGAATGAAACCAAGGAGCTTTAGAATGAAATAATTAAATATGAAGCGATATATTGCAATTAGTTTCGGCCTAATCTTAGGTGAAATTCACCCATATTTTAGGGTAATAGTTAACTATAACATTTAATTTGCATTTAAAAAGTATTGAATTTTCAATTTACCTTAATTAATTGAAACCAAAAAGAGGTATATCACTGTTAATGATAAAATTGAATAATTTAGTTCCAATTAAAAGAAATATAAATGGAATTAAACCATTAAAGATAAAAGTTAGCAGCTTTTTCTTGATCAACATATTTCTATTTATATAGTTTAACAAAAACATTACATTTTCAATGTAAAAATAAAAATTTATTTTTTATAAATATTTAAAGATTAAATTAATCTCCCTAACATCTTCAGTGTCATGCTCTAAATATAAGCTATTCAAATTAATTAACTAAAACAATTAATATTAATAAGACAATAAACCACAATATATAACTTAATAAATAAATTTTTAAACTATTTATTTGAAACTCTTGTAAATATAAAGAATAATTTTTTAATTGATTATAAATTATTTGACCTCCAAAAATTTCACTTCAACCTTGATCAAAACTTTTATAAGAATATAATCCTAAATTTAATGGATAATTAATTACTCCAATAGTAGAAATAATTGGCATAAATCACATTGACCCAACAAAATTAGTAAAATTATTATAATATAAAGATTTATTAATAAAAAATAATTTTACATTTCTCATTAAATAACCAATCAACCCACCAAAAATACAAACAAATAAAGTTAATAATTTTATATCTAAAGGTAAACAAATTATTCTTGGATTTAAAAATATTAATCATCTTAATAAACTACCCCCAATTACAGCTATAATTATCAAAAAAAAAATACTAAATAATATTGTTCATCCTCTATCATTTAAAGGATGTAAAACACTTCTATTAAAATCACCTGTTATAGAGTAATAAACTAAACGAAATGAATAACAAACTGTTAGCCCTGTACTAAAAAAAAAAAGAAAAAAAGAAAAAAAATTCACATAAGATAAACTTACTATTTCTAAAATTAAATCCTTAGAATAAAACCCAGCTAAAAAAGGTATCCCACATAAAGCTAAATTAGCTACATTAAAACAACTACAAGTTAAAGGTATACTTATTCTTAACCCTCCTATTATACGAATATCTTGAGAATTTTTTATATTATGAATAATAGACCCAGCACATATAAATAATAAAGCCTTAAAAAGAGCGTGTGTTAAAAGATGAAAAAAGGCTAATTTATAAAACCCTATAGATAAAATACTTATTATTAATCCTAATTGACTTAAAGTTGATAAAGCAATAATCTTTTTTAAATCAAATTCAAAATTAGCCCCCAATCCTGCCATAAATATAGTTAATCCTGAAATTAATAATATAAATTGTCCCATTCATCAATCTATTAACAAAACATTAAACCGAATTAATAAATAAACCCCAGCCGTTACTAACGTAGAAGAATGTACTAAAGCAGACACTGGAGTAGGGGCTGCTATAGCCGCTGGTAGTCAAGAAGAAAAAGGAATTTGAGCACTTTTAGTTATTGCAGCTAGTATAACTAACCCTCCAATAATTATTATTTCAATATTTTTACTTATTATTTCTAAATAAAAAATATAATTTCATCTTCCATAATTTAATATTCAAGCAATTGCTAACAACAAAGCAACGTCCCCAATCCGATTAGATAAAGCTGTTAATATCCCAGCATTATAAGATTTTACATTTTGAAAATAAATAACTAAACAATAAGAAACAAGTCCTAATCCATCTCACCCCAATAAAATTCTAATTAAATTTGGACTAATAATTAATATTATTATAGATATAACAAATATTAAAACTAATAAAATAAATCGATTAATATTATAATCCTCCTCTATGTACTGCTTTCTATAAAAAATAACTAAAGAAGAAATTAATAATACAAAAGATATAAATATTAATCTTATTCAATCAAATAAAAAGGTTATAACAATTGATATAGATTGTAAACTTAAAATTTCTCATTCAATAAAATAAACTAAATCTTTTAATAAAAATTTTAAACTAATTAAAAATAACGAAATTCTAATTGATATTAAAATATAAAAACTAATTTTACAATAATTAATTAAATAATTCACGATCTAAAATGAAAACTCATATCATTGACACCACAAATCAATATTTTTATTAAACTATTTAAATAAATTCATAATACACAAAACCCTCTTTTTAAAATTAATAAATTTAAAGGTAGTCAATGTAATATTAATAATAAAAATTCTCGAACTCTTCCTACTGAAAAAAAATAAACCCCTGAATAAATTTTTCCGTGTTGTCTATAAGCAAATAAATATAAAGAATAAGCAGCTCTAAAAAAAGATAAAAAAGCTAATATAATTATTCTAACTCAAGACCATCTAACAATTCTATTTAATAAAGAAATTTCTCCTAATAAATTTAGAGTAGGAGGAGCTGCTATATTACCAGAACACAATAAAAATCATCATAAACTAAGAGTTGGTATAAAATTTAATAAACCCTTATTAATTAATAAACTTCGTCTTCCTATCCGTTCATAAGAAATATTTGCTAAGCAAAAAAGTCCCGAAGAACAAAGACCATGTGCAATTATTAATGCATATGACCCAGTTAATCCTCAATAAGTCATTGTCAATAACCCTCTTAAAACAATTCCTATATGGGCAACAGAAGAATAAGCAATTAAAGCCTTTAAATCTGTTTGTCGTAAGCATACTAATCTAATTAATACCCCTCCTACTAAACTAATTCTAATTCATCAATAATTATATTTAACCCCAGAAACTTGTAATAAAGAAAATATCCGCAATAAACCATATCCTCCTAATTTTAATAAAATTCCAGCTAAAATTATAGACCCTGAAACCGGGGCTTCAACATGTGCTTTAGGTAATCATAAATGAACTAAAAATATAGGTATTTTTACTAAAAAGGCTAAAATTAAAGATAAATAAAGCAAATTTATCTTACAAAAACTTATATTTAATAACAAAGTAAAAGATAAAGTATTTATAAAATTTAAAATATAAAAAATACCTACTAATAAAGGTAAAGAAGCCAATAAGGTATAAAATAATAAATAAACTCCTGCTTGCAAACGCTCTGGTTGATACCCTCACCCCAAAATTAAAAATAATGTAGGGATTAATCTAGCTTCAAAAAATAAATAAAATATAAATATACTTATTGATCTAAAAGTTAACACTAATATTAATAGTAAAAATAAAATTATAAAAATAAATAATTTTTCATAATTATTCATAATTAAAACTTTTTCACTTGCTATTAATATTAATGCACAAATTCAAAATCTTAATAAAATTAACCCATAAGAAATTATATCTAACCCAAAATAATAAGAAATATAATTAAAATAATTTATAGACCCTAAATTAATTATAAAAACAAAGGCTAATATAAAAACTAAATTTTGAACCATTCAATAAAAATTTTTTAAAAAAGAAAGAGGAAATATTAAACATAATATAAAAATAAACTTTAACATTGTAAAATAGAAAAACTTTGAAAATAATCATTACCATGAGTACGAATTATAGAAACTAAAATAGAAAGGCCTAATACCCCCTCACAAACACAAAAAGTTAAAAAAAATATGCTAAAATATATTTCATAATTCATAAAATTTAAATAAAAAAATAAAAAAATAAATAAACTTAAAACTATATATTCTAAACTTAATAAAGTAGATAATAAATGTTTTCGATTAGAAACAAATACTATACAACCAAAAAAAAATATAATTATAGATAAATAAAATATCAAAAATATATTTGCCATTAATTAGTTTAAATAGTTTAATAAAAACATTAGTCTTGTAAACTAAAAATAAGAATTTCTCTTTTTAAACTTCAAGAAAAAAGAAACTTCTTTTTCATTAACTCCCAAAGTTAATATTTTAAATAAACTATTTCTTGAAATTACAAAATTAATTATTATATCAATTTGTTTGATTATTAGATTTATTTTTATACAAATAAAACACCCATTATCTATAGGATTAATATTATTAACACAAACATTTTTAACATGTTTATTAACAGGAATTTATGTAAAAACTTTTTGATTTTCTTATATTTTATTTTTAATTTTTTTAGGAGGAATATTAATTTTATTTATTTATGTCACTTCATTATCTTCAAATGAAATATTTTCTATATCCTTTAATTTAACTTTATTAAGTTTATTTATTTTTTTATTTTTAACTTTTATTTTTTTTATATTAGATAAATCTCTAATAGAACAATTTATTTCAAATATAGAAATAGAAAAACTATCATTTAATAATAATATAATTAATGAAAATATTTTATTTTTAAATAAAATATATAATTTTCCAACAAACCTAATTACTTTATTATTAATTAATTATTTATTTTTAACTCTTCTTGTAACTGTAAAAATTACAAAAAAATTTTATGGTCCCTTACGTCCAATAAATTAATGTTTAAACCAATCCGAAAAACTCACCCTTTAATTAGAATTGCAAATAACGCTTTAGTTGACTTACCTGCTCCTTCGAATATTTCCGCTTGATGAAATTTTGGATCATTACTTGGATTATGTTTAATAATTCAAATTTTAACTGGTTTATTTTTAGCTATACATTATGCTGCAGATATTGAAACAGCATTTAATAGAGTAAATCATATTTGTCGAGATGTAAATAATGGATGATTTTTACGAATTTGTCATGCTAATGGAGCTTCATTTTTTTTTGCTTGTTTATTTATTCATGTTGGACGAGGAGTATACTATGAATCTTATTTATATCACATAACATGAAACACAGGAGTAATTATTTTATTTTTAACAATAGCAACTGGATTTTTAGGGTATGTTTTACCCTGAGGACAAATATCTTTTTGAGGGGCCACAGTTATTACTAATTTATTATCAGCAGTACCTTATTTAGGAATAGACTTAGTACAATGAATTTGAGGAGGATTCGCCGTTGATAATGCTACTTTAACTCGATTTTTTACTTTTCATTTTATTTTTCCTTTTATTATTTTAGCTTTAATAATAATTCATTTATTATTTTTACATCAAACTGGATCTAATAATCCTTTAGGATTAAATAGAAATGTAGATAAAATTCCTTTTCATCCTTATTTTATTTATAAGGATATTTTTGGATTTATTATTTTCTTATGAATTTTAATTGCTTTTATTTGAAAATTTAATTATTTACTAATAGACCCAGAAAATTTTATTCCAGCAAATCCATTAGTTACTCCAGTTCATATTCAACCAGAATGATATTTTTTATTTGCTTATGCTATTTTACGATCTATTCCAAATAAATTAGGGGGAGTTATTGCATTAGTTTTATCTATTGCCATTTTATTAATTTTACCCTTTACTCATTCTAGAAAGTTCCGAGGACTACAATTTTACCCTTTAAATCAAATTTTATTTTGAAACATAGTAATTATTGCCTCATTACTAACCTGAATTGGAGCTCGACCAGTTGAAGACCCCTACGTATTAACAGGACAAATTTTAACTGTTTTATATTTTTCGTACTTTATTATTAATCCATTATTAGCTAAATACTGAGATAAATTATTAAATTAATTAATAAGCTTTTATAGCATATGTCTTGAAAACATAAGAAAGAAGTAAAATCTTCTATTAATTTTAATTTTTAGTACTAAAAATTATTCATTAAAATAATAAAGAAATAAAAAAAATCTTTAACCCAACAAAAAAAAATAAATAATTCAATGATAAAGGTAAAAATCTTTTTCAAGCCAAATACATTAATTTATCATACCGAAACCGAGGTAAAGTCCCCCGAACTCAAATAAAAATAAAAGAAATAAAAGTTAATTTTAAAAAAAATATAAAACTATAAATATCACTTCCTAAAAAAATAACAACAAATAATATACTTATAAATAAAATACTTGAATACTCTGCTAAAAAAATTAAAGCAAACCCACCACTTCTATATTCTACATTAAACCCAGATACTAATTCTGATTCTCCTTCTGCAAAATCAAAAGGAGTTCGATTAGTTTCTGCTAAACAAGAAGCTAACCAAACTAATCCTAAAGGAAAACAAAAAAAAATAAATCAAATATAAGATTGATAATTAAAAAAATTTAAAAAATTATAATTTCCAATTAAAAAAATAAAACTTAATAAAATTAAAGCCAATCTTACTTCATAAGAAATAGTTTGAGCAACAGCTCGTAATCCTCCTAATAAAGCATAATTTGAATTAGAAGACCATCCAGCAATTATAACAGTATACACCCCTAAACTTGTACAACATAAAAAAAATAAAATACCTAAATTAAAAGAATATAATTTAATTAAATAAGGAATACACATTCAGATTAATAAAGACAAAAATAAAGAAAAAACAGGAGAAAAATAATAAGAAATATAATTAGATAATAGTGGGTATGTTTGTTCCTTAGTAAATAATTTTACAGCATCACTAAAAGGTTGTAATAACCCATTAAACCCTACTTTATTTGGACCTTTTCGAATTTGAATATATCCTAAAACTTTTCGTTCTAATAAGGTTAAAAAAGCAACCCCTACTATTACACAAATTACTAATAATAATCTTCCAATTAACGGTATAATTTTATCAAAAATAAACAATACTATTTATAATTATTAATTATATTTATAAATTCTAAATTTATTGCACTAATCTGCCAAAATAGTAATTAATATTAATAATTTTCAAATAAATAAAATTATATTTTTTATATTAGGTCCTTTCGTACTACAATATAATAAATTATTAAGGATAGAAACCAACCTGGCTTACACCGGTTTGAACTCAGATCACTGTAAGCAATTCAAAGGTCAGTAACAGACCTAAACTTTAAACTTCTACACCTAAAAATAACTCTTAATCCAACATCGAGGTCGCAATCTTTTTTATCGATATGAACTCTCTAAAAAAATTACGCTGTTATCCCTAAGGTAACTTAAATTTTTAATCCATAATACAGGATCTTATATTCATATATCAATGTTTAAATAAAATAAAAGTTAATTAAATTTTAATACCACCCCAGTAAAATTTTATTTAAAATATAAATTTTAAAATTCTTTATAATTTATAATTTATAAAAATAAAGATCTATAGGGTCTTCTCGTCCTTTAATTTAATTTTAGCTTTTTAACTAAAAAATAAAATTCTATAAAAATTTTAAAAAAACAGTATATATCTCATTCAACCATTCATACCAGCCTTCAATTAAAAGACTATTGATTATGCTACCTTCGCACGGTCAAGATACCGCGGCCCTTTAAAAATCAGTGGGCAGGCTAGACTTTAAATAAAATACAAAAAGACATGTTTTTGATAAACAGGTGAATATATTTAATTTGCCGAATTCTTCATTAAAACCTATCAAATTAATCACTTTATATAAATTAATATACTAATTTTATCATAATTAATAAATTTTTTCTATTAAAATTTAAATTTTAATAAAAAATTTAATTTAAAATAAATAATTTTATGTAAAAAATAAATTATAACAAATTTATTAATAATAACTATTTTTAAGCTTATATTTATTTTAAAATTATATAAAATATAAAAATTTATTTTAAAGCTCATCCCTTAAAATATTATTTTATTTATTTATTAAATTCAAAAAAAAATAAAATTAATAAAATAAATAAACTAAATTAAATTTATTTCTTAAAAAACTAGATATATTTTAAAACGATTAACGTTTCATTTCTAATTACATATTAAAAATAGTTATTCCACAATAACTTTTATATGTAATTAAATCTTTAAAATTCGAGAAAAATTAATATAATAATTTATTATTTAATAAACCCTGATACACAAGGTACAATAAATTAAATTTTCTTTAAAAATAAAAATTTTTCAAATTATTTCAATATTCTTTTAAAATACTAATACACTATAATTAAAATTATTATTTCATTATAAATTACTAAAACTAAAAAATTTAAAATTATTTTTATTAATAAATATAAATAAAAAAAAATAATTAATAAATAAATTTTATCAATTTAAATTGATTTGCACAAATTTCTTTTCAATGTAAATGAAATACTTTACTAATTAAGCTTTAAATTGTCATTCTAGATACACTTTCCAGTACATCTACTATGTTACGACTTATCTCATTTTAAAAATGAGAGCGACGGGCGATGTGTGCATGTTTTAGAGCTATAATCATATAAATAATCTTTTTTATATTACTATTAAATCCACCTTCAAATTCTTATTTCAAAAAATTATCCGTATAAATAAATTTATTGTAATCCATTTCTACTTAAACATAAACTGCACCTTGACCTGACATTTTATTTAATAAAATATTTAGAAAATTATTAATCTTATAATATATTCTGATGACGGCGATATACAAATTATAACAAATTTAAGTTAGGTCCAACGTGGATTATCAATAACAGAACAGATTCCTCTAAATAGACTAAAACACCGCCAAATTCTTTAAATTTTAAGAATATAACTAATACTACTTTAGTATTTTAACTTATTTAATTTTAATAATAGGGTATCTAATCCTAGTTTATTATAAAATTTTTATAGCTTAAATTAAACTAATAATTAATAATAAATAAATTTAAAAATTTCACCTAATAAATTTATAAAAAGATTAATCAATCAACAATTTAACTAATACTAAAAATTTTTATTTGCATCATTTGTATAACCGCAGTAGCTGGCACAAATTTTACCAATACTATATATTATTATTAATTCAAAATTTCTTTTATAATTAATATTAATTACTGCGAATAAATAAAATTTTATTAATTTTTAAAATTAATAATTATTCCCACAAAAATTTACATGTAAAATAAAATAATAATAAAATATTTAACTAGAATAAAATAATATTACTTATTATTTATTTATAATAAAATTATAAAATTATTTTTACCCATTAATTAAATAATATTAATAATTACATTATTTAATTTAATTAAATAAATAATAATAAATAAAATAATATAGTACAATCCTCCTAAATTTTAAAATTTTCCCCTATTTTTTTTTTTTTTTTTTAATTTAATTTTTTATAATAAATATTTTTATTTAATTATTATAATAAATATAAAAAATTTAATTTTAATATATTTATAATATTTTTATATATTTATGTATTAAATAATTATTTTTAATATTAATTATAATTATATATATATATATAAATATTTAATATTAATATATATATATTTATATTATTAATATACAATGTATATATTTAATATAAATAATTTATTAATTAATATATCATTTTTTTTTCAATTATAAGACTATTTGGTCTATAAATTAATATCACCTATTTAATATAAATTATTAATTTAATTAAATACTATATTTATATAAATAATTTATATTATATAATTAATTTATTTAAATATAAATTATTTATTATATTTATATTTTATAATATTTATATTTTTATAAAATTCAGAACCATTATTTATAATTGTTATTATAAATAAAATA